TCATGGATATCCACGATATGTTCCCTATGGTGACCGGGTTCATGAATTATGGTCAACAAACAGTACGAGCTGCAAGGTACATTGGTCAAAGTTTCATGATTACCTTATCCCACGCGAATCGTTTACCTGTAACTATTCAATATCCTTATGAAAAATCGATCACATCAGAGCGTTTCCGCGGTCGAATCCACTTTGAATTTGATAAATGCATTGCTTGTGAAGTATGTGTTCGTGTATGCCCCATAGATCTACCCGTTGTTGATTGGAGATTGGAAACAGATATTAGAAAGAAACGATTGCTTAATTATAGTATTGATTTCGGAATCTGTATATTTTGTGGTAACTGCGTCGAGTATTGTCCAACAAACTGTTTATCAATGACTGAAGAATATGAACTTTCTACTTACGATCGTCACGAATTGAATTATAATCAAATTGCTTTGGGTCGGTTACCAATGTCAGTAATTGGCGATTACACAATTCGAACAATTATGAATTCGACTCAAACAAAAATAGCCACGGATAACCCCCTTGATTCAAGAACGATTACCAATTACTAAGATTCCGTTTTGATCTAAAGAAGCGAAGTTTCTTTCATTTTGGTTGGTTAGTAACTACAAAACATAACTATTGATTGGTGAGAATCACGGCTTGATTTGGATTTAGAATAGATTCATATATCCGTGATGATTTCGAAATATCAAATTTCAACTACTCTTTCGGATACAAAAGCGGGATTGGTCCAATAACTGTATCTACATCAATCCACACCACATTAAGATTCAATTCAATTAGGCATATACAAGAAAAAAAAAAGAAAGATAGGGTAACCTCTTTTTTCCTGGCCCGGTCAGTAAGGTCATGAAAATGAAATATTTCAACTTATTTATCTCTTATTTTACACATAATGGATTTACCTGGATCAATACATGATATTCTTTTAGTATTTCTAGGATCAGGTCTTATATTAGGAGGCCTAGGGGTGGTATTACTTACCAATCCAATTTATTCTGCCTTTTCATTAGGATTGGTTCTTGTTTGTATATCCTTATTCCATATTCCATCTAACTCCTATTTTGTAGCTGCTGCACAGCTCCTTATTTACGTGGGAGCCGTAAATGTCTTAATCGTATTTGCTGTGATGTTCATGAATGGTTCAGAATATTACAAGGATTTATATCTTTGGACAGTTGGAGATGGAGTTACTTCACTGGTTTGTACAAGTATTCTTTTTTCACTAATTACTACTATCTCAGATACGTCATGGTACGGGATTATTTGGACTACAAGATCAAACCAGATTATAGAGCAGGACCTGACAAGTAACGTTCAACAAATTGGAATTCATTTATCAACAGATTTTTATCTTCCATTTGAACTCATTTCTATAATTCTTTTAGTTGCTTTGATAGGTGCAATTGCTATGGCTCGTCAGTAATAAATACTTAGAATTAGAAATCCAAAATCAAATAAAATAAATAAGGCCGCGTTTTGTTCTGTGTTACTATTATGACATCAATTTCCCTTCAGTTCCATTTTGATATTCTATTGTTCATATATTAAATTGAATGGGTTTGAGTTCGATCCATTACTAATACCTTTCTTTTTTCCGTACTTGTTATATTCTAGTCAATCAAATCGGTTAAATTGTATTGTTGTTCATATTGAAATCAATCTCAATTGATGAGGAGTTGGTCAATGATGACCGAGCATGTACTTATTTTGAGTGCCTATTTATTTTCTATCGGTATTTATGGATTGATCACAAGCCGAAACATGGTTAGAGCACTTATGTGTCTTGAGCTTATACTGAATGCGGTTAATCTAAATCTCGTAACATTTTCTGATTTATTTGATAGTCGACAATTAAAAGGAGACATTTTCTCGATCTTTGTTATAGCTATTGCAGCCGCTGAAGCAGCTATTGGGCCAGCTATTGTTTCGTCGATCTATCGTAACAGAAAATCAACTCGTATCAATCAATCGAATTTGTTGAATAAATAGTCGTAATGATATAAATAAAGACAGATATATAGAATATTTATCAATTAGAATTAGCGTGTCGTGTATAACCCGTATGACCATGTTTGCTGAAACGTAATAAATCAAAGTATCTTGGACCTCTCTCATTCTCATGACCAGATCCAGAAGTAGATTGATTATTAAATTAAAAAAAAAAATTCTGGTAAACCACTGATTCGTCTGGTGTCTACAATATATGATTCAGTTACTACTGATTTTACCAGATCGAAAATTGATAACGTTCAAAAAATTGATAGATCCAATGTCACATTCAGTAAAGATTTATGATACATGTATAGGGTGTACTCAATGTGTACGAGCCTGCCCCACAGATGTATTGGAAATGATACCTTGGGACGGATGTAAAGCTAAGCAAATTGCTCCTGCTCCAAGAACAGAGGACTGTGTAGGTTGTAAGAGATGTGAATCCGCTTGTCCAACGGATTTCTTGAGTGTCCGGGTTTATTTATGGCATGAG